AATGAAGAGCCTGCGGAGAGGGCTATTTTGATAGAATAGAAAACGCATGAGATTCATGCCTTCATTACGCCTAATGGAATCAAACCATTCCCTAGAGAATCAAAATCTCTTGCACATCCTATACTAAAGCGTAAAAAGATAAGCTAAATAAGCTAGCAGGTTCATACCCTGCTTATAGGGGTCCAACCCCCCTTCTTTTTAATCATTAACTTCTATAAGGCCCTATTCTTTTTAACCCTAACGGGAGGGACTCTAGTGTCAATTTCTTCCAATTCCTGACTTGGAATGTGAATTGGCCTGGAGATCAATCTTCTTTCTATTATTCCCCTGATAAATAACAGAAAGAATATCTTCTCATCAGAAGCCTCCTTAAAGTACTTCGTAACACAAGTGCTTGCCTCATCAATCCTCCTGTTCGCCGTAATCTCCATAATCCTAGGAACAGGTAGCCCATTTGCCCTATTTATAGACCAACCAGCTATAATAATCCTAAATTCAGCCCTATTCACAAAAATAGGAGCCGCCCCCTTCCACTTCTGATTCCCAGAAGTAATTGAAGGATTAAACTGAAATAACGCCACTATCTTGTTAACATGACAAAAAATTGCACCCATAACAATTATCATATACACATCCTCAACTATCGTCTTCATCATCGTATCAATTCTTTTCAGAATGGCCGTAAGAGGAATTTTAGGTCTAAATCAGACAAGACTGCGAAAGATCCTAGCTTATTCCTCAATCAACCATATCGGCTGAATATTAGCCAGAATACTATTTATCGAAACAGCTTGAATTCACTATTTCGCCATCTACTCACTAATCACGCTGAACATCACCTTCATGCTCAAAAAATTTAACATCTTTTATGCCAATCAAATAACTGGACTTTTAAGAAGAAACCCCATAATCAAACTTCTATTCGCTATAAATTTCTTATCATTGGGAGGACTACCCCCGTTCTTAGGATTTTTACCGAAATGAATAGTAATCCAAAACATGATTAGGCTGGGATTGACCACAACCACGGTCACAATAATCATCATGACTATTCTAACCATTTATTTTTACCTACGACTAATTTTCAGATCAACACTATTGACCAATACGGAACTAAACATCATCGCAAGTAATTCCAGAATAAACTGATTTACTCTAATCACGATGAACTTCCTAGCCCTAACAAGACTAATCTTTTGCACCTTAATCTTTAACTGAATCTAAGGATTTAAGTTAAAGAAACTAGCAGCCTTCAAAGCTGCAAATGAAGATTATCCCTCTTTAAGCCTTAGGGGATAACCCACCTTCAGATTTGCAATCCGAAATCATAATTGAATATAAAGCCTGTTGAAAGAGGTATGACCCCGTGAATAAATTTACAATTTATCGCCTAACTCAGCCACTTCAACGAACAAATGGCTATTTTCCACTAATCATAAGGATATCGGAACACTTTACTTCATCTTTGGGGCATGATCAGGGATGGTCGGAACAGCTCTTAGACTTCTTATTCGAGCCGAACTAGGAAATCCAGGAGCATTAATTGGAGATGACCAAATCTACAATGTAATTGTCACAGCCCATGCATTCATTATAATTTTCTTCATAGTAATACCAGTTATAATAGGCGGGTTTGGGAACTGACTAGTACCACTTATATTGGGAGCACCCGATATAGCCTTTCCACGAATAAATAACATGAGATTTTGATTGCTTCCACCATCATTAACTTTACTTCTAATAAGAAGAGTAGTGGAGAACGGAGCTGGCACCGGTTGAACTGTTTACCCACCCCTAGCAGCAAATATCGCCCATAGAGGAGCCTCAGTAGACCTGGCAATCTTCAGATTACATCTAGCAGGAATCTCCTCTATTTTAGGAGCAGTAAACTTCATTACCACAGTAATCAACATACGAACAACAGGTATAACATTTGACCGTATACCGCTATTTGTATGATCTGTAGCAATCACAGCTCTCCTACTTCTGCTTTCATTGCCCGTGCTAGCAGGGGCAATTACCATACTATTAACTGACCGAAATCTAAACACATCCTTCTTCGACCCGGCGGGAGGAGGTGATCCAATCCTATACCAACACTTATTCTGATTCTTTGGGCACCCTGAAGTTTATATTCTTATTCTACCTGGATTCGGGATAATTTCTCATATTATCAGTCAAGAAAGAGGGAAAAAGGAAACTTTCGGGGCATTAGGAATAATTTATGCCATACTTGCTATCGGACTATTGGGTTTCATTGTCTGGGCCCACCACATATTTACAGTAGGAATAGATGTTGACACCCGAGCATACTTCACTTCAGCTACCATGATTATTGCTGTACCCACGGGAATCAAGATTTTTAGATGATTGGCTACACTTCACGGAACCCAAATAAATTACTCACCTTCAATACTCTGAGCTTTAGGTTTTGTTTTTCTTTTCACAATAGGAGGGTTAACCGGAGTAGTCTTAGCTAATTCATCAATTGATATTATCCTCCATGACACATACTATGTTGTCGCCCACTTCCACTATGTACTATCTATAGGAGCAGTATTCGCAATCATAGGAGGTTTTATCCAATGATACCCCCTACTAACAGGACTAACACTCAATAATAAAATTCTAAAAATTCAATTCATTGTAATATTCATTGGAGTAAACATAACTTTCTTCCCCCAACACTTCCTAGGATTAAGAGGAATACCTCGACGGTACTCAGATTATCCAGATGCATATTTATGTTGAAATATTGTATCGTCTTTAGGATCCTTAATCTCATTTCTAGGAGCTATATTACTAATTTACGCCATTTGAGAAAGATTCATCTCACTCCGAAAAAGTCTTTCACCTATAAGCTTACCAACATCTATTGAATGATTTCAACTAAATCCCCCAGCTGAACATAGATATTCTGAACTACCTGCCCTAACTAATTAATCTAATATGGCAGAATAGTGCAATGGACTTAAACCCCATACATAAAGCCATAAGCTTTTTTTAGAAATAGCCACCTGAGCTAGCACCTTAACTCTTGACAGATCTTCACCACTAATGGAACAGTTAACTTTTTTCCATGATCACTCCTTATCCATTTTGATTATAATTACTACAATAGTAGGATATCTTATAACAAGCCTGTTCTACAATAAATTAACTAATCGATTTCTTCTAGAAGGGCAAACCATTGAAATAATTTGAACTATCCTCCCAGCATTTATTTTAATTTTTATTGCATTCCCATCACTTCAACTATTGTATCTTATTGATGAAATCAACAACCCTTTAGTATCAATTAAAACCATTGGGCATCAATGATATTGATCATATGAATATTCAGACTTCAAGGGATTCGAATTTGACTCTTATATAAAGCCTGTAAATCAGTTAAGACCCTTTAATTTTCGACTTCTTGATGTAGATAATCGAATAGTTCTACCCTTCAATTCACAAATCCGCCTTCTAGTGACGGCAGCTGATGTAATTCACTCATGAACGATCCCATCAATCGGAATCAAAATTGATGCAACCCCAGGACGTTTAAATCAAGTAAGATTTCTAATCAACCGATCAGGCTTATTATTTGGACAATGCTCAGAAATTTGTGGGGCAAATCACAGATTCATACCAATCGTTTTAGAAAGAATCAGCCCTAAGGCCTTCATTAAATGAATCACGACAATAATTGAGTCATCATTAGATGGCTGAAAACAAGCAATGGTCTCTTAAACCAGTTTATAGTAGATTAGTGACTACTTCTAATGAAAGACTTAGTTAAATAATAACATTAGCTTGTCAAACTAAAATTACTATAAAGTAGTCTTTATATAAATCAAGAAATATGATTAAATAATAATTTTATTCCCCCCCAGGGTATTTCTAATTCCACAAATAGCACCAATGATGTGATCTATTCTATTCACAGTTTTCTCCTTAACTTTAATTGTCTTCACAGCCCTAAACTACTATACTTCATCAATAATCCCAAAGCAAGAATTCTCTAAAATTGATAAAAAGATTATTAACTGAAAATGATAATAAACCTTTTCTCGACTTTTGATCCCTCAACAAGGTCCTCAGTATCCTTAAACTGAGTAAGAACTTTCATTGGAATTTTTATTATTCCATTATCATACTGACTAATTCCCTCCCGACTGTCAATCCTGTGAAGAAAGATCCTATCTACTCTTCACAAAGAGTTTAAAATTCTACTAGGAACCCCTAAAATAAATGGTAGAACTATTATTCTAGTTAGACTATTTTCTATTATTCTTTATAATAATTTTCTAGGGTTATTCCCCTATATTTTTACAAGAACCAGACACCTGTCTTTAACACTTTCATTAGCCCTCCCAATATGAGTAAGTTTTATGATTTACGGTTGAATTAACAACACAATTCATATATTAGCCCACTTAGTTCCTCAAGGAACACCCCCAGCCCTTATACCATTCATAGTATGTATTGAAACAGTAAGAAATATTATTCGACCAGGAACCCTTGCTGTACGATTAGCTGCTAACATAATTGCTGGCCATCTCTTGATAACTCTCCTTGGAAATACCGGAAGAAGTTTATCAATGATCATAGTAAATATACTAATTATTGTACAGTTAGCTTTAATTGTTCTAGAGTCAGCAGTATCTATCATCCAATCATACGTATTTGCTGTATTAACAACACTATATTCTAGAGAAGTTAACTAATGAGATTACATAAAAATCATCCATACCATTTGGTTGAAGTTAGGCCTTGACCCCTTTATGGTGCACTTAGAGCAATAATCATTATAGCTGGCCTAATTAAATGATTCCACCAATTCCAAAGAAGGCTATTCCTGTTAGGGCTTGTATCCACAATAATAATTATATATCAATGGTGACGAGACGTAGCACGAGAGGGGACTATGCAAGGACTCCATACCTTTCATGTAACCATAGGTCTACGATGGGGGATAATTCTTTTTATTGTATCGGAAGTATTTTTCTTCATTTCATTTTTCTGAGGATTTTTCCATAGAAGACTAGCCCCTACAGTTGAATTAGGAATACTTTGACCACCTAAGGGCATTGTCCCCTTCAACCCCATTCAAATCCCCCTCTTAAATACTTTAATTTTACTAACATCGGGTATCACTGTAACTTGAGCTCATCATGCTTTAATAGAAAATAATTATAATCAAGCCATTCAAGGACTAGCACTGACAGTAATTCTAGGATTATACTTCACCACTCTTCAGGCCTATGAATATTACGAGGCACCTTTTACCATTTCAGACGCCGTATATGGATCATCATTCTTTATAGCCACAGGATTTCATGGTCTACACGTAATTATTGGATCCACATTCCTTTTAGTCTGCTTATTACGTCAAATTAATAACCACTTCTCTCAAATTCACCATTTCGGTTTTGAGGCTGCAGCATGATACTGACATTTCGTCGATGTTGTATGATTATTCTTATATATCTCAATCTACTGATGAGGTAGATATTTATATAGTATAAAAATTACATCTGACTTCCAATCAGAAGATCTATAACTAGTATAAATAATTATAATAATTTTTAGTATGACAATCATCCTATTAACCTTAAGACTAATCGTAATAACCATCGCAACTATCCTATCAAAAAAAACATTCTCAGACCGGGAAAAAAGATCCCCATTCGAATGTGGATTTGACCCTTCTTCATCTGCTCGATTGCCCTTTTCCCTTCAATTCTTCTTAATCGCCGTAATTTTCCTAATCTTTGATGTAGAAATCACCCTCTTGTTCCCTTTAATTTTCACCATCAAAATAGTAAAAATCACTAATTACCTAGCTATCTCTCTATTCTTCTTATCAATTTTATTGGCCGGCCTTTTCCATGAATGAAACCAAGGAGCTCTTAATTGAGCAAAGTAGGATAATAGTTAAAAATAACATTTAATTTGCATTTAAAAAGTACTGAAAAACAGTTTATCTTTAGTGAGAAGCAAGCTGCATTTAGTTTCGACCTAAAAGATTGGTGTTCACTCACCCTCACTTTAATTGAAACCAAAATAGAGGTATACCACTGTTAATGGTATCATTGAGAATATCTCCAATTAAAGAAATATGTTAAACAAGATCAAGCTTCTAACTTGAATCTTTAGCGGTGAAGTTCCGTTAATATTTCTTGTTTGAATAGTTTAAATAAAACACTGCATTTTCATTGCAGAGATGAAATTATTCTTCAAATTGCTTAAGGGTTAATAAACCTCCTTAACATCTTCAATGTCAAGCTCTAAATAAGCTACCTAAGCAAAACATTAAAACTACTAAAAAAACTGATCAAAAAACTAGTAAAGTTATAAAGATCTTTAAATTGCTTACAAAGAATTTGTGTAACGAAGAAGAAGAGCGACTTAAATTAAAATAGAGATTTTGAGCACCCAAGTATTCAGATCAACCCTGATCAATAATCTTGTAAGATGAACCCCCAATAATTAAGGGATAAAAGTTCACACCAAAAGTAGATAAATAAGGCAAATTTCATATCCCTGAAAAAAATAAACTCCTATTTAGTCACGCAAGGGATTGTAACTTATAGTTCAAGGTAAACTTAGCTAATTCAGAACCTATTCAAACTCCAACAATAATAACAAATAAAGTCATTAATTTCATATATAAAGGTAAACAAATAAAATAAGGGGTAGGAAAAATTAACCACCTAACCAAGCTCCCCCCAATAACAACAAAAAAGATTAGACCAGACATACCCTTCAACATAATAAATCCTTCATCATTTAAAGAATGAAGACCAGAAAAATTAAAGTCCCCTAAGATGACATAATATAATAAACGAAAAGTATAGCAGACAGTTAAACCCGTAGACAAGAAGAAAATTATATAAATATAAATATTCACATAACCTATTGAAAGAACCTCAAGAATTAAATCCTTAGAATAAAATCCAGCTAAGAAAGGAAGACCACATAAAGCAAGATTAGAAATAACAAATATACAGCACGTTAATGGTATAGATAAGGATAAATTACCCATAAAGCGAATGTCCTGGCAATTTCCTAAGTTATGAATTATAGCACCTGCACACATAAAAAGCAAAGCCTTAAATAATGCATGAGTAAGAAGGTGAAAATAAGCTAAAACATTTTCACCCAAACATAAAATTCTTATTATTAAACCAAGCTGACTTAAAGTGGAAAGAGCAATAATTTTCTTCAAATCAAATTCAAAGTTAGCACCTAACCCAGCTATAAATATTGTCATTCTGGAAATAAAAAGAAGAACAAAAAGAACAGAAGAATTAAAACATGAATAAAACCGAATAAGAAGATAAACACCAGCAGTAACTAAAGTTGAAGAATGTACAAGAGAAGAAACTGGGGTAGGGGCCGCTATAGCAGCAGGAAGCCAAGAAGAAAATGGAATCTGAGCACTTTTCGTTATGGCAGCCAATACTACCAGCCAGGAAATCAACTGTATAGAAAGATCACTCTTTATACAATCTAAATAAAAAATAAAGTTTCAACTACCATAATTTAATATCCAAGCAATTGACAAAAGAAGGGCTACATCTCCAATACGATTTGATAAAGCAGTTAATATACCGGCATTAAAGGACTTTTCATTTTGATAATAAATAACAAGACAATAAGAAACTAGGCCTAAGCCATCCCAACCCAATAAAATAGAAATTAAATTAGGCCTAATAATTAATAATATTATAGAAAGGACAAATAAGCCCACTAACACAATAAAACGATTAATATTTAAGTCCCCATGCATATACTCTTCTCTATAAAAAATAACTATTGAAGAAATAAAAAGAACAAATCTTATAAATAAAAGAGATATTCAATCAAGCAAAACTGATATAATAATAAGCTCAGAACCAATTTTAATTATCTCCAACTCAAGAATCACAGTCAATTCTAAAATTAAAAAATAAACACCAAAAAAAAAAGTTAACAGTCTAAAAAAAAGGAGAATTAAAGAATAAATCAAACAAATTGAAGGCACTATTCAAGGTAAAACATACATCTCAGGTTCCACAAACCAGTATTTTAATTAAACTACTTGAATAAATAAACAACGAAAAATATTCACCCTTTAAAATAAGTAGATTCAGAGGCAATCAATGAAGAACAAGCAAAATAAACTCACGAATTTGACCAGATCCAAAGCTGAATAAACCTGAATAAAATTTACCATGCTGACTAAAAGAAAATAAGAATAACGAATAAGCAGCTCTAAAAAAAGATATTAAGGAAATACCCAGCATACAAAATCAACTTCAACTAACCAAACTGTTAATTAATATAATCTCACCCAATAAATTCAAGGAGGGTGGTGCAGCTATATTAGACGAGCAAAGCAAAAATCACCATAAAGACAATCTAGGCATAAAACATATCAGACCTTTATTTAAAAACAACCTACGACTAGCTAAACGCTCATAACTAATATTAGCCAAGCAAAAAAGACCAGAAGAACACAAACCATGAGCAATTATTATTCTAAAAGCACCACAAAACCCTCAATAGTTAAAAGTTAAAATACCCCCCATAGCCAGACCTATATGAGCCACTGAAGAATAAGCAATTAAAGATTTAATATCACTTTGACGAAGACAAATTAAAGAAACAATCACCCCTCCTAACATCCTAATAGAAATAATTAAAGGTCTGACAATATAACCCAAATTAGTGAACAAAGACATTAACCGCAATATACCATAACCCCCCAACTTCAACATAATTCCAGCCAAAATTATTGAACCAGCTACAGGAGCTTCAACATGAGCTTTAGGGAGTCACAAATGAACAAAAAACATAGGAATTTTAACAAAAAATACTATATTGACACACAAAAATAATAAGAATTCACCTCCCCTTCCCTTTATGTAAAAGAAGTCCATTCTCCCTAAGCTTTTATAAAGCAAAAATACAGAGATTAATATAGGTAAGGAAGCTAGGAGAGTATAAAACAACAAATAAACCCCAGCTTGAATACGCTCAGGTTGATAACCTCAACCTAAAATTAAGATTAAAGTAGGGATCAATCTAACCTCAAAAAACAAATAAAATATAAAAAGATTTATTGCCCCAAAGCAACAGACTAAGGAAATTAAAAGCACTAAAACAACGAAAAGAAATAAACTATCAAAAAAGTTAGATTTATATAATTTGGCCCTAGCTAAAATCATAAGACTAGAAACCCAAAATCTCAAAAAAACCATTATATAAGAAAGAAGATCAAACCCAAAAAAAAATCTAATTCTCCTAAATATTATATCAAATCTAAATGACCAAAACAATAAGAAGCATATAAGGAACATAACAACCTGAACCAACCAAAAAGAATTAACTGTAAAACATAAAGGGGCCAAAAAAATCAAAGAAAAAATTAATTTTATCATAAAATGTTAAAACTTTGAAAATAATCCCTTCCATGTGTACGAATCATAGACACCAAAATTGAAAGTCCCAACGCACTTTCACAAACCCTTATAGTCAAGAAAACCATTATAAAAAAGAACTCGAATCCCTGAAGACTAATAATAACTGAAATCAAAAGATAAAGAGAAAGCACTACAAACTCAAGACTCAATAATATTAAAAGTAAATGCTTCCGTTTAGAACAAAAGGCCAAAATACCGGAAAAGAATATCAATAAACCAAAATCAAAAATAAAACTTAACACTAGCTTCAATAATTTAAAATTAAAATATTGGTCTTGTAAACCAAAAATAAGAATATCTTTTGAAGCTTCAGAGAGAAGGCCAAACCTTTTCATTAATCTCCAAAATTAATATTTTTAATAAACTACTCTCTGTATCATCCTAATCCTGGCATCTATTACAGTTCTATCGATCCTATTTTTAACTTCTAATCACCCTCTAACAATGGGTTTCATCCTACTTATACAAACAGCCTTTATCTCAATAATTACTGGAATAATAAACATCAACTTTTGATATTCCTATATTCTCTTCTTAATTATAGTAGGGGGAATACTAGTACTCTTTGTTTACATAACCAGAGTAGCATCTAATGAAATATTTAAATTCTCAAATAAAACCTTTGCATCAATTATTGCAGCATCAGTCATGTTCATATTAACCTATATCACATTAGATAAATTTTTCCCATACTCCAAAATAAAAGGAAATGATTTAATCACTGTTGATAACTCAACCAACTGAATTATCTCACTAAGAAAGTATTTAAACTTCCCAACAAACGCAATTTTAACATTCTTAATTATTTATTTATTCGTCACGTTAATCGCAGTAGTAAAAATTACCGAAGTAAGACATGGACCACTGCGCCAAAAATTCTAATGTTTAAACCCATACGAAAAACTCACCCACTAATTAAAATTGTAAATTCTTCATTAATTGATTTACCCACACCATCTAATATTTCAGCATGATGAAATTTCGGGTCACTTTTAGGATTATGCCTTATAATCCAAATCATCACAGGAATTTTTCTAGCCATACATTACACCGCAAATATCGACATCGCCTTTTCAAGAGTAATTCATATCTGCCGAGATGTAAATTACGGATGACTACTTCGAACTCTCCATGCAAATGGGGCATCTTTCTTTTTTATTTGTTTATATTTACATGCAGGACGAGGAATATACTACGGATCCTATAATTATCACTTAACATGAAGAGTAGGTGTTATTATCCTCTTTATAGTGATGGCTACAGCCTTCCTAGGATATGTTCTACCATGAGGACAAATATCATTCTGAGGTGCAACAGTTATTACCAATCTACTATCAGCAATCCCTTATCTAGGGACAGATATTGTACAATGATTATGAGGAGGATTTGCTGTTGATAATGCAACCTTAACCCGATTTTTCGCCCTTCATTTCCTATTACCTTTTATTGTATCAGCCCTAGTTCTAATTCATTTACTATTTTTACACCAGACGGGATCAAATAACCCCCTTGGTTTAAATAGAAATATTGACAAAATTCCATTCCATCCATACTTCTCAATTAAAGACCTAGTAGGATTTTTAATTATAATTACCGCCCTAGTCACCTTAACACTAAATAGACCATATCTACTAGGAGATCCAGAAAACTTCACCCCAGCAAATCCTCTGGTTACTCCTGTTCATATTCAACCAGAATGATACTTCCTGTTTGCTTACGCAATCTTACGATCAATCCCTAACAAATTAGGGGGAGTCATAGCCCTAGTACTATCAATCGCAATCCTTCTAATTTTACCATTCACTAACAAGAAGAAGTTACAATCAAATCAATTTTACCCACCAAACAAAATTCTATTCTGAATTTTCTTAAGAAACACTATTCTGTTAACATGAATCGGAGCCCGACCCGTTGAAGACCCTTATATTCTTACAGGACAAATTCTAACCGTATCTTACTTTTCCTTCTTTATTATTGACCCCCTAACAGCCAAAATGTGGGATAAAATTCTATTTAGATAGCTAATGAACTTGAAATAAGTATATACTTTGAAAGTATAAAAAAGAAGACAACCTTCTATTAGCTTCAATACTAAATTTTATTGCCTAAAATAAAAGGGAAATAACAAAAATCAATAATCCAATATAAAAAAACAAAAAATTTAAGGCCACGGGAAGGAATCTCTTCCAAGCTAAATACATTAACTTATCATAACGGTACCGAGGCAAAGTCCCACGAACCCAAATAAAAACAAAAGAAAGAAAGGTAATTTTAAAGAAAAACAATCATGAAAACAAATTTCCGCCCAGGAAAATTAAACAAAATAGTATTCTCATGAAAAGAATATTAGAATACTCAGCAAGAAAAATTAAAGCAAATCCCCCAGCTCTATATTCAACGTTAAAACCTGATACCAACTCAGATTCACCTTCAGCAAAATCAAATGGAGTACGATTAGTCTCAGCCAAACTTGAAACAAACCATACCATAGCCAAAGGGATACAGCAAAAAATAAATCATACATAACCTTGAAATAGTAAATAATCAAACAAATGTAAACTTCCAATCATAATTAAAGTAGACATTAAAATAAGAGCTAATCTTACCTCATAGGAAATTGTCTGAGCTACTGAACGCAAACCTCCCAGTAGAGCATAACTCGAATTAGAAGATCAACCAGAAATCATAATAGTGTAAACTCTTAATCTTGAACAGCAAAGAAAAAACAAAATCCCAAAGCTAAAACCAATAAATACACTAATAAAAGGTATACATGTCCAAATAATCAGTGCTAAAAACAAATTAACCACCGGAGAATAATAGTAAATAAAATAATTCGACATTATTGGGTAAACCTGCTCCTTGGTAAATAACTTAATAGCATCTCTGAAAGGCTGAGGAATACCTAAATATCCTACCTTATTTGGACCCTTCCGAATCTGAATATAACCCAAAACCTTACGTTCAAGTAAAGTTAAAAAAGCAACACCAATTAAAACACACAAAACCAGTACCAATAAACAAACAAAAAGTAATAAATAATCCTTAAGCAACAAGTGTTAACTGTGAGCCTATCACATAATTAAATTCTAAATTTAATGCACTTATCTGCCAAGATAACATTAATAATATTCAACAAAAAATAATCTATTAAATACTCGGTCCTTTCGTACTAAAATATTTTATTCTATTTAAGATAGAAACCAACCTGGCTCACGCCGGTTTAAACTCAGATCATGTAAAGTTTTAATGGTCGAACAGACCAAAATCGCTAGCGGCTTCACCAACGGTAAACTTTAATCCAACATCGAGGTCGCAAACTCTTTTATCGATAAGAACTCTCCAAAAAAATCACGCTGTTATCCCTAAGGTAATTTGATCTTATAATCACTAAAAGTGGATCAATAATCTGCCAATCAGCATTACAAAAAAAAGAAGTTATTTAAATTCTTTGATCACCCCAACCAAATTATTTTAATAATCAAAAGAAATAAATACCTAAATCAAAAAACAATTTTAATAATTAAACTCTATAGGGTCTTCTCGTCTTTAAAACAAATTTGAGCTTTTTAACTCAAAAATAAAGTTCTACCCAAATAAGATTGAGACAGAGTCTTTCTCGTCCAACCTTTCATTCCAGCTCTCAATTAAAAAACTAATGATTATGCTACCTTTGCACGATCAAAATATCGCGGCCATTTAAATCCTCATGGGGCAGGCCAGACCTTAAATTAAATTCAAAAGGACATGTTTTTAATAAACAGGCGGAAAGACTTTTGCCGAGTTCCTTAATCTTACCTATCAACATTAATCTCAATAAACCTAAATAATATACTAATACAATCATAATTTCATTAAAATAAAAATTGAATAAATTACCTCTATATATAAACTAAGATCAATAAAAATAATAATAATAAAAAGCTAAATTATAACATTATTTAAATGATGAAAAATTCTAATCCTACACAACTTTAAATAAAAATATAAATATAGTTGATAATTCCAATAGCTTATCCCATCAGAAATTGTCTCAATAGTAAAAATTCCCAGATATAAGAAATTATCACTAAAAAAGTGAATTAAATTCATTTCTAGAGGAACTAGATATCACAAGGGCCGAATAACGTTTCATCACTAAGAAAATATTGGAAATATTTATTCAACAATAAAATATATAATTTCCTAGCCCCCCTTGATTCGAGAAAACAATATATATTGAATATAATTAATTATCCCTGATACACAAGGTACAAAAAATCAATTTTTCTTTGAAAAATTTAAGTTTTCATAATCTTTCAGGGATCCCTCACGGTACAAATAAACTATAATTAGCAAAATTTATTCTTCAATAAATAATAAAAGTAATATTAATTTAGTAAAAAAATAATAACAACAAAATAAACAATAACCTTTTAAATTCAAAACATATCGAATTGCACGACAACTTTTTAATGTAAATAAAATGCTTTCTAGACAAGCTCTGAATTGACGTTCTAGGTGCACTTTCCAGTACACCTACTCTGTTACGACTTATTTCACCTTAAATGAAAGCGACGGGCGATATGTGCATATCTTAGAGCTTAATCAATTTAATTAAGTAAAAAAATTTACTTTCAAATCCACCTTCATGAAAAACTTCCTTTTTCAATCTGTAATAAATCTATTTATTGTAACCCATCTCCTCTCCCTTATAAACTGTATCTTGATCTGATTTTCTATCTAAATTAAATATTACGAGCATTACCCTCCTAATAAAATACTCAACTACGACGATATACAAACTAATTTAAAGGAGTAGAATCAATCGTGGACTATCAATCACGGGACAGGTTCCTCTGAAAAGACTAAAATACCGCCAAATTCTTTAGTTTTCAAGAAAATAACTACTACTAACCTGGAAATCAAATTTACATTCAAAATAATAGGGTATCTAATCCTAGTCTAAAGCAAGAATTTAATAGCCTCAAATCATTTCTTAATATGATCATAAACCTAAATATTTCACCAAAATAGGTCCAACTACATTAAAGCTAAATACAATTAACTATAAATCCAACTAGATTTGAAAGCCCTATTTGTGTAACCGCAACTGCTGGCACAAATTTAGTCAGAACAATTTTCTAAAGCTAGATCTTACCCAAATAAATAATCTAATGCTAAGTGCTGCAACAATAAAACCCTTTTTAAAGCGTTCAAAGCAAAAGCTCACATGCACATCAAAGAAAAATCAAACCATCAAGCCAGAATAAAACTTTCAGATCATCAAAAATTTCTAGTTAACTTAAATGAAATAACCTAAATTTCAGCATGAAACAACCAAAAAAACATTGATGTAAAAAAATTATGCCCAAGAAAAATAAATTAGATACCCTAACTTCACTAAAAGTCGACAAAATTTTACAATTTCCTCCCGACCCACCTGACCGATTTTCAGCAATAAAATAGCTCTAAATTATTATAAATTTTTGATTCAACCCACTAACCCAACCTTCCAGAAACCGCCTGACTCAGTTTCCGGACATGAATTCGGCCCTGACTGCCGAATTCCCTCGTTTCTAATAATTCTTTATATAGACAAATAAACTCATAAGATACTCAAATACATTATAACCATATTTCACTTAAATAATTTATTTTAACATAACTAAACAAAAATTTAATATATATATATCAATATTCCTTAGGTATATAAGATAAATATTATTATATTATTAATGTACTTTTTTTTTTTTTATATATATAATAATTTAATATATTATTAATCTAATCAATCATTAATAATTAATTTGTAAAATATTTATTATGAAACTACATAAGATATATTAGCAATCTAACTGTTTCTTAATATATCATTGCTTAAATTGATAATTACAAATAAGTATACTTGACTAATTAAATGATAAGAAATTCTCTCTCTCTTTTTGATTAAATTCTTATATTTCTGATACGAAAATTATATACTTATTTCAGATAAGGACATATAAATAACCCTCTAATAGACAGATTATAATAATGTTCAGATATGTGTTTTAAATACAAATAAGATCTTTAAGATTTATCCTATATTGATATATTAAACATTTATAACCCCCGAAAAAAAAATTAGAAAATTCCGATTTTTTGAAATTCTCAAAGATTGCCTTTAGTAATCTAAAACTTAGCAATTTGGCAAAATTTTTCGAATTTTAATCAAAACGGCTACCGAAAATTATTATTTAATCTACCCATAATCTATTAACAAGAGATTTTTTCCCAATCATAATCTTCAAAAACCAATGGAGTTGGCTCAGCATCATAAAGTTTT